AACATTGCTGTTACAATAATTACAAATCCTTATGGACACCCTAACATTCTTGCAGAATTTATAGCCGGACAATTAAAGAATAGAGTTTCTTGTCGAAAAGCAATGAAAAAGGCTATTGAATTAACTGAACAGGCGAATACAAAAGGAATTCAAGTACAAATTGCAGGGCGTATTAACGGAAAAGATATTGCACGCGTAGACTGGATCAGAGAGGGCAGGGTTCCTCTACAAACCATTGGGGCGAAAATTGATTATTCTTCCTATACAGTTCGGACTATCTATGGGGTATTAGGAATCAAAATTTGGATATTTATAGACAAAGAATAATAAGAAGACAAAGAATAATAAGAATAGCATTTTCGTTGTCTTTAGATTCTATTTTGAGATATAACAAAAAAACAAAAAATTCTTTCATTTTTGATGTTCAATCAAAAAAAATGAGCAGTTCTAAATTCTATAAGGTTGAATAAAAATTTGATTGATTATTTGATTTGCTATGCTTAGTGTGTGACTCGTTGGTTTTTTTAAGATTAGGATTCACAAAATGGACCAGACCGGCCTATAGTATGAACTAATAACTCTAAGACTAATAACCAACTCATCGCTTCGCATTATCTGGATCCAAGAAATCAGTCAAGATATGATATATCAGTCATATCATTATAGCAACTGACAGCTTCTTTTGCATAATCAAAGGAAAAACCAATCTGATTATGAGTATAAGTTGTGAAGCGAAATAACAAACAAATAGACAGATAAATGGAAGGATGAGAGAAAGAGAGAAAAAGAAAGAGTCATGATATATGATTTCTATATGTAAGGTCTATGAGGCATCTCATAAATAAAAAAAGGCAATGTAATAATGTAATAAGGCATCAATGCAAATTCATCCCTAATTAAATGAATATCTATTCCTCGAACAAAAAATAAAGCAAGAGCCTTGAGTCAATAAAGACTGAGAAGATTGATTCAAGAGAAAATGAAACAATTTCATTGGGGGCTCCATTGTTAAATTCAGACCTAACCATTAATCGAGAAGCGCTGGGAACGACGGAACCCATAAATGCAGAGGATTCTTTATTTTATTTTTAAGAGAATCCTAATGATTCATGGGTGGGATGGCGGAATAAACCAGAGACCCATCTTTTTTTTATTCGAATTCTGAGAGGTCATGAGATAACCCGACAATTCAAATAGATATTGAAAGAGTAAATATTCGCCCGCGAAAGTTTTATTGGATTACTCATGTTAATCCAATATGAAATGAATATGATTCAAAATGCAAAACAAAAAAAGCATTCCTTATAACAATAACAAGACAGTAATTATCTATAAATGGAAATAAAATCCAGATAGAATTCTATATATTTAAATAAAATATACAAATTTATAATAGATTGAATGAAATCTGATTTTAAAGAATCCCATGATTCAATCTATTATTTATTAAATATAAATTAAATAATAAAAATGGAATTTTATTTATTAAAAGCTTTTTTGTGATTTTTTGCGAGGAGCTGGATGAAAAGAAATTCTCATGTCCAGTTCTGTAGTAGAGATGGAATTGAGAAAGAGACATCAACTATAACCCGAAAAGAACCAGATTTCGTAAACAACATAGAGGAAGACTGAAAGGAATATCTTGTAGCGGCAATCGTATTTGTTTCGGCCGATATGCTCTTCAAGCACTTGAACCTGCTTGGATTACATCTAGACAAATAGAAGCCGGCCGGCGCGCAATAACACGAAATATACGACGGGGTGGGAAAATATGGGTACGTATATTTCCAGACAAACCAGTTACAGTAAGACCTACGGAAACACGCATGGGTTCGGGCAAAGGATCTCCCGAATATTGGGTAGCTGTCGTTAAACCTGGTAAAATCCTTTATGAAATGGGTGGAGTGGCCGAAAATATAGCCAGAAAGGCTATTTTAATTGCAGCATCAAAAATGCCTATAAAAACTCAATTCATTATTTCAGGATAGAAATCTAGAAAACCAAGAGAAAGAGGTCTTAAAAATTCAAAAACAATTGTGGATTTTCTTTTTTTGACAAACAATATTTCTTTTTTTCTTCGTCCTTTGTTGCATTGAAAGAAGAGATTCAAAAATGATTCAACCTCAGACCATTTTGAATGTAGCAGATAACAGCGGAGCCCAAAAATTGATGTGTATTCGAATCATAGGAGCCAGTAATCGACGGTATGCTCATATTGGTGACGTTATTGTTGCTGTAATCAAGGAAGCAATACCCAATACACCTCTGGAAAGATCAGAAGTGATCAGGGCTGTAATTGTACGTACTTGTAAAGAACTCAAGCGTGACAACGGTATTATAATACGATATGATGACAATGCTGCAGTTGTAATTGATCAAGAAGGAAATCCAAAAGGAACTCGAATTTTTGGAGCAATCGCCCGGGAATTGAGACAGTTAAATTTCACTAAAATAGTTTCATTAGCTCCTGAAGTATTATAAGTATAAGATGATTACTTCAATAGAATTATTTATTTAAACTATTTAAACGAAATTCTTGAAATGATATAGATTTGTTGTGGAGTATGTCTCAAGTAGATTCTATTATGTCTTATGCATATACCTTTAATACTAATTAATCAAAAAACATGTTGATTATATCAAAATTCGGGAGAAAGAAGAATTTAGGATGGGGAGGGACCCTATTGCTGAAATAATAACCTCTATACGAAATGCTGACATGAATAGAAAAGGAACGATTCGAATAGCATCAACTAACATCACCGAAACCATTGTTAAAATACTTTTACGAGAAGGTTTTATCGAGAACGTAAGAAAACATCAGGAAAACAATAAAGACTTTTTTGTTTTAACCCTACAACATAGAAGAAATAGGAAAGGACCATATCAAACTACTTTAAATTTAAAACAGATAAGCCGACCCGGTCTACGAATCTATTCTAACTATCAAAAAATTCCTAGAATATTAGGCGGGATAGGTATTGTAATTTTTTCTACTTCTCGAGGTATAATGACAGACCGAGACGCTCGACTAGAAGGAATCGGCGGAGAAATTTTGTGTTATATATGGTAATCAATCCATATTATATAGATATAATACCCGAAATCTATCCGAAACCTTCTTATTTGTGAAAAAAAAAAAAAAGAAAAGGGCAAATTGTCTACTAAATATTACTATTACTCCTCCTGTGCTACATTAGTTGATACTTCGAAGTACCTGGAACTGGAATGAAAGAACTAAAAAATTCAGTAATTAAACCTTCATGAATTTTTTCTCAATGATATGGTCGGGATTCCTTTGGATAATGAATATATGATTGTAGATTATGCTTTAGAAACGACCAAAAGAAGTTTTTTATACGTATACATACTATGAGTAGTATAGGATAAAAAATTCAATTGAAATTGATTTTAAAGTAAATCATTATGATTCAAGCCCCCGGGACATATAATTGTTAAAACCCCTAACAAGGGTTAGAAAAATTAAGTGGGTTTTTCAATTTCAAGATTCCTTTCAGGGGGCTTATTTGAGGGTTCAAAAATTTCAAGAAACTTATTTTCTTCTAATGAATTCGGGATTAAGGAATAACAGCTATGAAAATAAGGGCTTCTGTTCGTAAAATTTGTGAAAAATGTCGGCTAATCCGCAGGAGGGGACGAATTATTGTAATTTGTTCCAACCCGAGACATAAACAAAGACAAGGATAATTCTTCTAGTAAAAAAAAAAAGAGACTCCTAAAGCAATCTTCAATTTTAAAGAAAACGATAAACAAATAAAATATAGAAGATTTATTTTGACATGAAATGGACATATCCATATATCTCTGACTTATTTTTATAAAATGATGAAATATGGCAAAACCTATACCAAAAGTCGGTTCACGCGGGAATGTGCGCATTGGTTCACGTAAGGGTGCACGTAGAATACCAAAGGGAGTTATTCATGTTCAAGCAAGTTTCAATAACACCATTATTACTGTTACAGATGTAAGGGGTCGGGTGATTTCTTGGTCCTCTGCCGGTACTTGTGGATTCAGGGGTACAAGAAGAGGGACGCCCTTTGCTGCTCAAATCGCAGCAGGAAATACTATTCGAGCAGTAGTGGATCAAGGTATGCAACGAGCAGAAGTTATGATAAAAGGTCCGGGTCTCGGAAGAGATGCAGCATTACGAGCGATTCGTAGAAGTGGTTTAGTATTAAATTTTGTACGGGATGTAACTCCTATGCCACATAATGGCTGTAGACCTCCTAAAAAAAGACGTGTGTAGGAATCAAAATAAAGACTAAAGAGATTTCAAGAGAAATAAATGATTTAATGAGTTGATCAAAGACAAAAAAAATATTACTATGGTTCGAGAGAAAGTCAAAGTATCTACTCGGACACTACAGTGGAAGTGTGTTGAATCAAGAATAGATAGTAAACGTCTTTATTATGGACGCTTTATTCTATCTCCACTTATGAAAGGCCAGGCCGACACACTAGGCATTGCGATGCGAAGGTCTTTGCTTGGAGAAATAGAAGGAACATGTATTACACGCGCAAAATCTGAGAAAGTACCCCATGAATTTTCTAGCATAGCGGGTATTCAAGAATCGGTACATGAAATTTTAATGAATTTGAAAGAAATTGTATTGAGAAGTAATTTGTATGGAACTCGCAAGGCATTTATTTGTGTCAAAGGTCCCGGATATGTAACTTCTCAAGACATCATCTTACCGCCCTCTGTGGAAATAATTGATAATACACAGCATATAGCTAGCCTAACAGAACCCATTAATTTGTGTATTGGATTACAAATTGAAAGGAATAGAGGATACGGTATAAAAACGCCAAATAACTTTCACGACAAAAGTTATCCTATAGATAATGTTGTATTCATGCCGGTTCGAAATGTAAATCATAGTATTCATTCTTATGGGAATGGTAATAAAAAACAAGAAATACTTTTTCTCGAAATATGGACAAATGGAAGTTTAACCCCTAAAGAAGCACTTCACGAAGCTTCCTGGAATTTGATTGACTTATTTATTCCTTTTCTACATGCGGAAGAGGAAAAGTCACATTTAGAGAACATTCAACACAAGGTTACTTTACCTTTTTTTCCTTTTTATGATAAATTAACTAAACTAAGAAAAAAGAAAAAAGAAATAGCATTGAAATTTTTTTTTATTGACCAATCAGAGTTGCCTCCCAGAATCTATAATTGTCTTAAAACGTCCAATATACATACATTATTCGACCTTTTGAATAAGAGCCAGGAAGACCTTATGAAAATTGAAAATTTTCACAGAGAAGATGTAAAACAGATATTGGACATTATAGAAAAGAAGTAAAAAAGCATTTCGAAATTGATTAAAAAAAAAAAAAATAGGTTTTCATTCAATCTTCAGCACAATTGGAATCCATATAGTCGGGCCAGAATTGAATAAATGATGTATCTAGGGAATAGTCACTTCAAAGTGAAAGTGAATTCTCCCTAGATACACACACCGTGTTCTTTTACTTACAATTGACTCAATTTAATAAGCGAATCCATTTAAAATTAAAAAAGACCTAAAGTTAGGGATTTATCAATTGGCAATGTTGCTCCAATGCCCAACCACAGGGCTACCGCAGTACCAATCAAAAAGACAGTTGTTGCTACCGGACGACGAAATGGATTTTGGAATTTATTAATATTTTCCAAAAAGGGTACTGTCAATAATCCCGTAGGTACTGAAACCATTAAAAGAACACCCAATAACTTGTTAGGTACTGTACGAAGTATTTGAAATACGGGAAAGAAATACCATTCGGGTAGTATTTCCAAAGGAGTTGCAAATGGATCCGCGGGTTCACCAATCATTGAAGGTTCTAGAACGGCTAAGCCTACGTTACAGGCAATAGTACCGAGAATTACTACGGGAAAAATATATAAAAGATCATTTGGCCATGCGGGTTCTCCATAATAATTATGACCCATACCTTTAGCTAATTTAGCCCTTAATACAGGATCGTTTAAATCAGGTTTTTTTGTTATTGGGATAGGTGAATTCTTATAAATCCATCCCCCGACAGAGCCGGACATGATAATTTTTCATCATCCGGCTCAAGCAAGAACCACTCAAATCAAATGGACACAAATGGATACATAATAAACTAAATCTATATCTTATCCATACATATATAAATGATTCTATATTCCATATAATTATATTATAGTTAAGAAAAAAGTTATCCGATTCCTGTTTCAAAATTTGAAACTATAGAGTCCAAGAAATTCAATTATTACAGGTAAAAAAATGCTCAATACCCAAGTAGGCTTGCCTTACAAAGTTGATTATGATCAAGTGCTTTCTGGGTTGTCTCACACCTTGCCTGTGATTCGCCCTTCTCCCCCAAAAAGATCAAGATTTTTCACATACAAAAGATTTACTTGTTACTAAAATAGTCTAGCCTTTGCTCTTCCTTAGATCCCTTGTTTCACTCCGATAGTATATATAATAAATCGGGTCGATGCAGAGGAAATGAATGCATTTCCATACTATGTAAGAAATAAAAAAAAAGTAAAAAAAAAGCTAAAACATATGAATTTTGATTGGGCCAAATCCCTTATTCTATTGGATCTTACGGAGCCCGTTCATGCAAGATATCGGTCGGGTCTGATCATAGAAAAGATTCTCTTCAAGTGAACCAGCCTATCCTTTGTATGGTATGGAACTTACACGGCGGTTGGAACAAAGATACATTTGGTTGTGAATTCTAATGTAGCAGAGAAAGAAATATTTCTGCACGGCTCCAATCAATAGTTCAAGTCACACACTCCCATAATCCACTTTCTCTTCGGAGAATTCCCCTCAACTATTCATGTCAAATAAATAATAGAATCTTGTAGAGTTGAAAGGAAATATCCAAACACATGTCTTATTTTTTTTGAATAATCCATATTTGTAGCAATGAAATACTATATATTCCTCCTCCAACTAATAAGATATAAGATATATAATAAATTCAAAATATCTATGATCTGGTCTATATTCTTTATAAAGGACCAGAAATGCCTTGCTTACGTATCATTAAGAAATGCATTAACATAAATACGGCAGTAAGAAGAGGTAATACAAAAGTGTGTAAACTATAAAAACGGGTCAAAGTGGATTGTCCTACACTAGCACTTCCACGTAATAACTCTACCAAAGGCGATCCTATTACTGGAATAGCGTCCGGTACGCCTGTTACAATTTTAACTGCCCAATAGCCAATTTGGTCCCGAGGTAGAGAATAACCTGTTACACCAAAAGATGCGGTCAATACAGCCAGAACCACGCCCGTAATCCAAGTTAATTCTCGAGGTTTTTTAAAACCACCGGTGAGATAAACACGAAATACGTGCAGGATCATCATTAAGACCATCATACTTGCCGACCATCGATGAACCGATCGGATTAACCAACCAAAGTTAGCTTCAGTCATTATGTATTGAACAGAAGCAAAGGCCTCAGTTACAGTTGGACGATAGTAAAAAGTCATAGCAAATCCTGTAGCTACTTGTACTAAAAAACAAGTAAGCGTAATTCCTCCTAGACAATAAAATATGTTAACATGAGGAGGAACATATTTACTAGTTATATCATCTGCAATCGCCTGAATCTCGAGGCGTTCTTCGAACCAATCATAGACTTTATTGAGATAGGTAAACCAAGAACGAGGACTCCCCCTCTTAGAACCGTATATGAGAATTTCATCTCGTACGGCTCAAACAAAAACACCCCAATACTGGCTGACGGAAAGGAAGCCAGAATAGAAAGGTTGAAACTTCTTCACCCTTTCATTCAATCTTATTTATCTAAAGAAAAGATACAAACGAGTAAAAATAATGAAAGCCCTTCCTTGTAATTAGAATGTCAAAAACTCAAGTCGGCACATTCGTCTTTATGTTGATCATTACAGGCCTCTTGAATCTTCTATTTACCTACCTAATTTCTTTTTCTTTGCTTTGATTTATTATTGGAATATCACTTTTTTTCTTGTTTTCTTTATTATTGTTTATTATTGATAGGCATTATCTTGTTAAGACCCTATGAATCAATTGAAACCCCAGATTCATACTAGAACCACGATAATTCAATAAAAAACCTTGAAACTAAGCACAAAGATTCCCTGAGTAAGAACCATTGAATCATCAACTTATTTAATGATTAGATAGAACAATAGAAAGAAAGTTTTGTCCTTTGATCAAAATAAACATAAAGAAATGATAATTTGAAAGAATAAAAAAATCTTTCTATTTAGAATTCATTTTCTTTGAAATTTTTTTTAGTCCGGCTGCGAGGTTTGTTTTGAATATTAAATATGAATCGTAGTTCGAACACTTCGTGATCTATTTCATATATTCCGTGCTCCAGATACTAAAATGAATATTCGACGGGCTAAAACGATCTCTATCAAGACGACAGATCCCTTTTTCTGTACTATCAATAGGATCAATTATAACAAGTCGCGCACTCATATTCCGGAAATACAGAAAAAAAAAGAAATTTTGCGGTCGAACTGCCAAAAAACATGGGCTAAAATACGAGACCTATTCGCTTTTTTTTGATTGAAAAACTCGGGCTTCGCGGTTCTTGTGAATCTAATTCATCGCAATTCCATTCAGTAAAACGGAAGAATTATAAATCTCCAAAATAATAGATAAGAATACTGCAAATAGAGCCATTGCAATACCCATCAAAGGAGTCGTTCCCCATCCAGGGGCCACTTTACCGTATTCCGAATTTAATGGTTTCAAAAAAGACCCTATAGTAGTTGGCTTTGGCCTTGGATTAAATCTAGAACTACCCTCAACAGTTTGTGTAGCCATAATAAATCGTATTTTGTATTCAATGAGATCTGTTGACTTTGTATACCATTCCGTTGTAAATAAACGATCTTATCATAGATCCATTGTGGTCTTGAAATTTTAAAATAATGGAACCAGCAACCTTAGTCGCCATTTCTATATCTGGTTTACTTGTAAGTTTTACTGGGTACGCCTTATATACTGCCTTTGGGCAACCCTCTCAACAACTAAGAGATCCATTCGAGGAACACGGGGACTAGTTGAAGTAATGAGCCTCAAAATAGAATATTTTGAGGCTCATTACTTTAACTGAGGGAATGAAAAATCATTTCATTTTTTAGTTGGAACTTTAGGCGGTTCTCGAAAAAAGATAGCGAAAAAAATGATCCCTAGAGTCGATACTAAAAGAAATGTATAAACCAATGCTTCCATAAATTCGATTGTGGTTTACAATTATAGCTTCCATGCCTGTTTATTTTAAATCATCTCCTGGAGAAAGAGCGGGGATAAAAAGGTATTGATTGAAATCAAGATTTTTGCAGCAACCTAAGCCTATGTCAAATCACAAACAGAAAAGAAAAAATCGAAGCAAAAATGACAAAGCAATCTTGAATCAAACTACTTGTCTTCTTGTAGTTGGATCTCCAAGTTTTTGGAATGCTCCAAATTCTACTTGAGCATCCAAATCCGGATCAATACCAGCAAAAACATCTCTGAACAAGGTTCTAGCACCATGCCAAATGTGCCCGAAAAAGAAGAGCAGAGCAAACGAGGCATGTCCAAAAGTAAACCAACCTCTTGGACTGCTACGAAAAACACCATCAGATTTCAAAGTAGCACGATCTAATTCAAAAATTTCACCCAATTGAGCACGTCTAGCATATTTTTTCACAGTAACAGGATCGCTATAACTTACGCCATGAAGTTCGCCACCATAGAACTCAACAGTTACACCTACTTGTTCAACACTATACTTTGATTCTGCCCTTCTAAAAGGGACATCGGCTCTAACAATTCCATCTCCGTCTACCAAAACAACCGGAAATGTTTCAAAAAAAGTAGGCATACGACGAACAAAAAGTTCACGCCCTTCTTTATCTCTAAAGATAGGGTGTCCTAACCACCCAACGGCTATTCCATCCCCGTTATCCATTGAACCCGCCCTGAATAATCCCCCTTTCGCCGGATTATTGCCAATGTAATCATAAAAAGCCAACTTTTCGGGAATTTTAGACCAAGCTTCGGATAAAGTTTGATTTTCGGCTAGCCCAGCACTAACCCTTCGATATATTTCTTGCTGGAAGTATCCCTGATCCCATTGATAACGAGTAGGACCGAATAATTCGATGGGAGTCGTTGATGAACCGTACCACATAGTTCCAGCAACAACAAAAGCCGCAAAAAAGACAGCGGCGATACTACTGGAAAGGACGGTTTCAATATTTCCCATACGTAATCCTTTGTATAAACGTTGGGGCGGGCGAACACTAAGATGGAATAAGCCCGCTAATATCCCCAATGTCCCCGCTGCAATATGATGAGAGGCTATTCCTCCCGGAACAAAAGGATCAAAACCTTCCACACCCCATGCTGGATTTATAGGTTGTACCTTTCCAGTTAGGCCATAAGGATCGGACACCCATATTCCAGGACCGTATAATCCTGTTACATGAAATGCGCCAAAACCAAAGCAAGCCACTCCTGAGAGAAATAAATGAATTCCAAAGATCTTGGGCAAATCCAAAGAAGGTTTTCCTGTGCGCTCATCACTAAAAATTTCCAGATCCCAATACACCCAATGCCAGATAGCTGCCAAGAAGCACAAGCCAGAAAACACAATATGTGCTCCGGCTACACCTTCGTAACTCCAAATACCCGGATTGGTTATAGTCCCCCCTGTAATACTCCAACCGCCCCATGAATTGGTTATTCCTAAACGAGTCATGAAGGGGAGAACAAACATACCCTGTCTCCACATTGGATCAAGAACGGGGTCAGAAGGATCAAAAACTGCTAATTCATATAGAGCCATCGAACCGGCCCAACCAGCAACCAGGGCTGTGTGCATTATATGAACAGAAAGCAAACGGCCAGGATCATTCAATACGACGGTATGAACACGATACCAAGGCAAACCCATGGAAATACCCCTTTATCAACGAAAAATAGACACTCTGTAACTTTATTGCATTGGAATAGGCTACGTACCTCCCCCCTGGGTGGACTATTTCGGAAAAAAGATTACGCTTTGTTCCATTAATTTACTAATAATGTAATTTACTAATAATGTAATGGAAGAGTCTGGTTCAGAAGAAGAAAAAGAGAAGCAGATCTATTCTATATCCGATAAGTAGCAATACGCAATGGGGGTTAATCTCATTTTCTATGAACGAATGTGCCCATATTTGTTCATCATTCAAAGGGCACATTCGTAAGAATTCTTTTTCATTCATTCTGTTTTCTTTTTTTTTTATGACCTTGACTATTATTCAATCTATGTATAAAATAAAAATAGGATTAAAATCAAAAATAGGCTAAACAAAAGACCAGTGGTATTAAGACAATAAATCCATTGTTACGCTTCCATATCAAAGTGAAATTGAGTATTTAATTCTTTTTTCTTTTAGTTTATGCCGCTTGGTATGCCAAAAGTACCTTTCAGAATGCCTGAAGACGAAGATGCATCTTGGGTTGATTTATACAACGGACTTTATCAACAAAGAAATCTTTTTTTATTCCAAGATGTTGGGAGCGAGATCTCGAATCAACTTGTTTCTCTTATGTTGTATCTTGGTGGGGAGTTTGATACCAGAGATATCTTTTTGTTTATAAACTCTTCTGGTGGATCTGTAGTTCCCGGACTAGTTCTTTACGATACTATGCAATGCTTAAATGTGTCTACAACGTGCGTGTCATTGGCCGCTTCAGTGGCATCCTTTATCTTAGTCGGAGGACAACGTTCCAAACGTACGGCATTCCCTCACGCTAGGGTAATGATGCATCAACCCGCTTCCGCTTATTGTGACGAAAAAACGGGACAATATACCATGGAAACTGACGAACTAATACGCATTCGCAACAGCATCATAACGGCTTATGTAGACCAAACGGGCCAGAGCATGTTTGCTATATGGCGCGACCTGGAAAGAGATAGTTTTATGTCAGCAACAGAAGCCAAAGATCATGGAATTGTTGATAATATCGGATAATGTCATTGTCAGAATAGCATCGATTTAACGCAAATCCACAATTGAAAGTTGAGTGATTTAACCCCCTTCCTTATCTTATTCCTTCTTTCTTAACTTTTCTTAACCACTTCAGTTGAGAAAAGTTAACCTTAAGGTAAGGTAAGGGGTTAATATTCTATTTCTATATAATATTCAACATCAAAAGAAAGAATTCAGAATTTCATCCGGTTAGGATCGATCTAAACCAGCCCATTATGTATATGGTTTAGCATGCCAACTATTAAACAACTTATTAGAAAGGCAAGACAGCCAATCAGAAATGCCCCGAAATCCCCTGCTCTTGGGGGATGTCCTCAACGTCGAGGAACATGTACTAGGGTGTATGTGCGACTCGTTCCGATCATGAGCTGAAACAAAAATAAACCCTTTCTTTTTCAGTATCAATGATCAGTACCAGTAAATAGGGTTCTTCTCTTTACTATCTAAAAACTAAAAAAGATAGATTTAACATATCTTACTGTGTATCAAATTTATGGTTTCCATTGGTGCAAATCCAATCACTTCGATTTGTAATTTTAGATGAAAAAAAAAAGTATCCATTGGTAGCAAATGCTTATCCATTAAGCGGTTAAAATCCTATTTGAAAAGGGAAAAATTTATGCTTCCAAGAACGGACTAAGAGGGTCAGCTACCCAACTGATTTTCATAATTGAATACCGTTACTGTATAAGATAGGTCTCTGATTGTGAAAGATCCATTATTGGACATGGGGAGTAGAGCCAAAAAGTGTAAATTGTACAAGTTACCCATAGCATTCATTGATTAAATGAAGTAAGGAGCTCCGGTGTATAGAGAGGACCTCACCGTTTAAGAAGTAACCATAGAGACGATGGAACCCACTAGTTAGCCATTTCTATTTACTACTCTTTTAGTGATTATGCTTTTTTTATACCTAACCTAATATTTAAGTTCTTATTTCTAGGCAAAATAAAATGCCTAAAAAAGGCAAAAACTCGTGGTCGGGACGGTTATAGTAGCAAAAGCCATTGGAATTATTATTTTATACATTGGAAGAATCCGTTTTGTTATTAATAGACTAGTAAAGGGAAAAAGAATAACTGAAAGAAAGAATGAGTTATTCATCAAAGTTTCTTTTCTTCAATGACCAGAATTAAACGAGGATATATAGCTCGGAGACGTCGAACAAAAATGCGTTTCTTTGTATCAGGTTTTCGAGGGGCTCATTCAAAAGTGACTCAAACTGTTATTCAACAAAGAATAAGAGCTTTGTTTTCGGCGCATCGGGATAGAGGTAGGAAAAAAAGAGATTTTCGTCGTTTGTGGATCACTCGAATAAATGCAGCAATTCGCGCGGAGTCAGTATACTATAGGTATAGTACACTAATACACAACCTGTACCGTAAGCAGTTGCTTCTTAATCGTAAAATACTTGCACAAATAGCTATATTAAATAGGAATTGTCTTTATATGATTTCTAAAGCGATTTATTAATAAAAATATTTATAAAAAAAAGAATAAGTGAATTGGAAGGAATCCACCGGAATACTTTAAAATGGAGTTTCCTCGAGAATAAACTCGGAGAGGGTGGAATAGAAATTAGTACAAAAAAAATGATGATGATGATAAGGCCATCAAAACAAAAAGAGCAAAAAAAAGACGCTCAAAAAAAAAAAGGATTTTCTTTTCCCGACTCGATTGTTTTATTTTTATTATTCTTACAACACTACAAGTGAATTTCAGTTTGTTTGATTATCGGATTTTTCGAATAAAACATCAACCTACGCTTGAGTTCGGATTTGAATTTTGATTCAATTGAAAATTGAAAGATAAGCCCATTTTATTTAGTTCTAGTGACCGATTCCCCTCTTTCAAATTGTTTCTGATTATTAAGAAAGGGTAACAAAGATAAAATACGAGCTCGTTTTATAGCAATAGTAATTAATCGTTGTTGTTTTAAAGTAAATCTATTTACTCGCCTAGATAATATTTTTCCTTGTTCACTAATAAATCGACTAATTAAACTCATGTTTCTATAATCAATTCGATCCCCCGATTGGATCGGGGGCAAACGCCTACGAAAAGATCGCTTGGATTTATCCATAATTTGTTTATTCCTTATCTCTAAAAAAAAATAAAAATCCTATCCTTATCCATATTTCTAATTCTTAAATTTAAAAATCTTATTTAGTCCTATTTAGATCGGACCAAATTATGGAATTTATAAGATTTTCTTTGTTTATTTATTATTCTCGATTTATTCTAGATTTATGTATATGTAATAAATAATTATATAGAAATAATTTAATAAAAAAAGAATAATATATTATATGCACTAATAGTGACATTACATATAACTAATTCTATACCTAAAGTAAGTCATATTTTAATATTCCTTGGTAGAGGGGTAACATATGACATACAGGCACTCGATTTGATCTATTTCTTTATCTCCCCGTGAGTTGTATGTTTGTAACAATAGGGACAGAATTTCCTCAATTGCAATTGACTGGGCGTATTGTGTCGATTTTTTTGAGTAATATATCGGGAAATGCCCGTTGATTCTTTATTAACACCGTTTCGCACACAATTGGTGCATTCCAAAATAATCGTTACTCGGACATCTTTACTCTTAGCCATAAACCCCCCTTTGGTTTTAATCCACCCCACCCTATCCTGTTGATTTTATGATCAAAAACAAATAAGAAAAAAATAAAAGTTGCTAACTAAAAATCAAATTAGGAAAGAAATGATTTCGTTGTAATCGATTGAAATCAATATAAAAAAATATATATGTATAGTAAATAATAAGTAATACAATGATTTCTAACCTTTTTTAGATTTAAAATCACGATTTAGAATAGAATCACAGTGGAGTATTTCATCGAAGCCTTTTGTAGAATATTTTATAGATGTTGCCTTAGCCGCATTTCAATTTTCCCTCGACTAGTAATTTAATTGGAGCCTGAACCCCGAATTTTGGTGCGGTTGAATCTACTATTTCTAAAAAACAAAAAAGGGGGATCAGATATTTGATTGTATCTCTAAACTCCTTCACCCCGTCCCCCCCCAATAAATAACTAGAATGAAAAAAAAGGAAATGTTAACGCATCTGGGAATAAACGATTGATCTCTATCAATAAACCTGCTAAAGAACCAAACCATAGAGTACTTAGTACTGGTGCTACGGAAAGATATGTTTTTAGATCTCGCATTTAAAACCCCCTTTTATTGTATTACAATATGGTACTAGATATATAATCAGATGAATATGTAGTTAAGGACCACTTCTATTTATCTATTTGGATGGGAAATCCCTAATTCAAATGAAAATGGACAATGATTTGATAGATAAGATTTTCCTTTTCTTAAAACAGAAAAATATGTAACTTTCCACTCAAGAATTTCCACAAAAAAGATTAATAAATAAATTTATTTATTATAGGGTCCTTATATGATATGAGATAAAAAAGGGGAAGTAGCAAGAAAAATTGATATTCTATATCAATAGAGGAATTCAAAGTGTGGGAAACAAGACAGGGATTCTCTATAATGACACTGTAGACCAATTGAAAGGGATGTAGCGCAGCTTGGTAGCGCGTTTGTTTTGGGTACAAAATGTCACGGGTTCAAATCCTGTCATCCCTACCTATTACTTCTCCTTTGCGCAGTAACGAAGGAGCAATTTTAGATCGATTAAAATTGAGCATACAGAATCTTTGATACTATTATTCTATATCATATAGAATAGTATAGGTGTGCAAGATATCCTTTATATATATAGATAAAATCCTCCCCTTTCTATTGCAGCCTTATCTTATTGTGATAAGAAAGCGCTCTTAGTTCAGTTCGGTAGAACGTGGGTCTCCAAAACCCAATGTCGTAGGTTCAAATCCTACAGAGCGTGATTCTGCTCTTGCTAGGTAAAAAATGAATGACACCAAACTCAAATTGAAATAAAAAAATTCAATAGCAATCTGACTTGACCTCCCCTAGATTCAATTAAATTAATTAATAAAGAGGGGGATGAGTCAAAAAAAAGAAAGAGATATTAATTAATCAAAGGTCCAACTGATCACCACGTCTGTATTGTAAATATGCAGTCACGAATAATCCAGCCAAAGTAATGGGAATTAAACCTAAGACGATTCCAAATAGAAAAACTTCAATCATTTTGAATTTTTTTTTTTGAAAGGGAAAAAGAGAGGTAATATCTATCCATAAATGTGAATCCGTATTGCCCATGAATCTCAATGACAGATAATTAGAATTGGTAGTTAGTACAATAAAGAACTATAGAATCTATGCAATAGTAAATAAGAATCTGTTTTTATAAATTGTTCGTTCATTCAAATTCAATAAATTTTCAAATAAGTCGTATCTTACTCAGACCAATAAATAAAGCCGAGGTTATAGTTAAAGCCACTAGTAAAAAACCGAAATAACTAGTTATCGTAGGCATGGGGGGGCTAAATGAAATATGTTCTTTTTATACATATGTTTAGAAAGCACTTTCCTAAATTTGCATTTTTGAAAGAGACGAGGATAAGCAAAAATACCAATTGAAGTAATAAGTTCAATTGCAACTCTTTGATTCATCAATCATTATAGACAATATTCACAAAACAAAAACCAAAATAGACTGGCATGGCAGGCAGGAGTAGAAACGAAATAAATTCAGCATCTTTGATTTGACATCTAGTACCCATTCCGTGATTCAGAATCAACGCAGTTGATTCATTGGAAAAATCTTGATCTTGAGTAAACTAATACTAAAAAGTAAACTAATACTAAAAAAAAGAATAATAAAAACTGCGCCATGTAACTTCATTGACTTCATTGAAAAATTTGAATCAAAATAGGGAAGAAAAAAATTAGAAAATCTTTTCTTTGGTTTTTTTTATTGTCATTGTCTCAAATGCATTTTATTTTCTAATTAGATAGAATAATATATTGACCTTATACCCCCCTTTGTTTACCTTTTTTCTTTCCTTTGTAGATTCAGTAGTCGAGTGGATTCAACCACAAAATTTCTCGAATGATAATAAAAAAAATATATAATGTGACGTGACGAGATCACTCAAAAAACAAAATCCCTTTTTCCAACTAGATTGGCTTTAAAACTCTTAACTTACTTAACTTAATTAGTCATTTCAATTATCTTTTCCTTTATTTTATAGGTTTTTTTGTCTTTTTTTTTTGTTTTATATTCTATAAAGCATAAAACCTCATCTTTCAAGTTAGGTCAAGAAAAATCCTTTGTTTAGATCTAATACAACAATAGAACAATCCCCACATCCAAAATATTTGATTATTAGAATTTTGTTATTCGTTGTTCTTTTTTTATCTATTTTTATTTTAATACTATCTACTATGCTTCTCTTACTTGTCATTAGACGAATACCCAATTTTTAAAAAAGAAAAAAGGGGATTACAAAAAAACCAAAACCTCTTATGCAACTACGCAAAAAAT